CCCTAGTCTTACTAAGAGTTTGAATTGCTCTGTAGGATAGTAGGGCGAACGCATTAGTGCGATTTGGCTAGCTGAATCGCGCCCAGCGAACAAATCGCCTCCTTGCTATCTTAAAAAGAAAAGCGGATCCGCGCGAATCGCGTCTTCGATCTTGCATATAAATATATATTTATTTATAAACCAGGTCAACTGACGCCAGCATCACCACTACGGAAACGAAATTTCCTTAGTCCTTTTTCTGTGAAACAAAGCCAAGCCCCACTTTCCTTCCTTCCCCCAGAAGGCAACAACACTGGGAGGAAGACGATCAGGATCTCATGTGTGGCAGCTGTTGGAACAAACTCCGAATCCAAGAGGTACCTACCTAGAGAAAAGGGAAACTCACCACTCACTGGTGAAAGAGGAGAGAGAAAAGACCCATGGAAGGCCCCGGGGCCGGAATGCGGTAGGGTCTTCAAGCCCCACGCTCGATTCTCGAGATTCATGGGCCGTCTCGCGAAGATCTTCGATCCGAACCTTCGCATCTACTCTCTCTTAGAGGATGAACCAGGCCTTCGCTATCGCAAGAATATCGCGATCGAAGAGCTATCGCTCAGCCGCTGCGCGTATTACGAAAGCCGTATTGCCCGAAGCGCAGGAGGCGTGCCCGAAGGGCAGCGGCAGCAGTGTGGTTCCAGGTGCCGTCGCTAGATTGAGATCTGCAGGGTGGCGGGGACTTCGACTGCCTTGTATCGGGTGAAGAGAAGGGGGTGGTAGGCTTAGTAGGGCTCGAACCTACAATATAACCGTTATGAGCGGTACGTTTCAACCAATTAAACTATAAGCCCCTACGAATCGCTACATGCAATTCGCTCACTTCGGGAAGAGCGGACGGAAAGAGGAGGCCTTTGCTCTATCTGCTTTTTCCTCTTCCCAGGAATGAAGAATTGGATAAAAAAAAATGATTTTCTTATTGTTTATAGATATATAATATTCTATATATATCTATTATTAATTATAATAATATAATAAAGCAAGCGGCCCTTTCACGACTCAAACGGGCGGTACGCTTTCCGGCTCGCAACGACTCAAACGGGCGGGGGCCCTCTATTTGCTTGCAATGCCGGCTGTTCGCCTTTAGTTAGAAGTAGAAGTAGAGGGCGCCCTTTGCCCCACACTTCAGAAAAAGTAAAAAAGTAGTGAGAAAGAAAAACTTGGTTACGGGAACCGAAGGTTAGGCCGACTACTTACTTTATAGTATAGCTGCACCTAAAAAAGTGTATTCCTACCTCCTTTTCTTCCCCTTTCTGTCAATGTTGCCAATTCCCAGAATACTAATAATGTACCCTCGTGCATACAGTTGCCCAACTACTTTCTTCCTCCGACTTCTTTAGCCACTTCCGCATCTGTCGTATTCGGGAGAGCTTGCTTCGTGGCGGAGCATTTAGCAATGCCAGCAGCCTGGTGAAGGCTGGCTGTCTGGGGACAGGTTAAGGCAGGGCCTGCTGGGCTTGCTTCTCATGAGATTGGGTGAGGGAATCAGAAAGGGGCTCATAAACCGGGCGGGCGGGCTTTTGGGCACACGGAAAAGGGGAAGTGGATGGAGGGTGCTTCTCAGCTAGAGTTGGGGGTGGGGTCGCTATAGTGGCTAGGGTGAGTCTTCTTACATGGCTGGACGCCCGGCTCTAGACGAAGCTGCGGGGGTTACCACCACATCCTCTCCCGATAGACTTGAAGCTTTTCATAGTCAGGCGGGGTAGAAAATCTTCTCTCAAAAAGAGACAGACCAGAGATGACAAGAGGAAGGTATTCGATTCAAAAAATATAAGGCAGTCAGAACAGCTTCAGCCCATACAAGTAGAAATCTCAATGTTAGGTACAGACCCCAACATTCCAGTAGAAATAAAATATCTAAGCCTTGGGCTGAAGACATGTCCTAATCTACGATGCCACAACAAAAAAGGGGGGGTAGAGGGAACAACACCAGACACAGCAGAAAAGGCAAAAGACTGAGGTAAACGAAGTTTCCCCAAAAAAGAGAGCTTGCCAACTCTACGGTCCTTCCCAATCCCCTTACTCCATAGGGCCTCTCGCATGATCCTCTACAAGACAGGAGGTAGGAGAGAAGTGAATATAAGCATTTATTTCAAGCCGGAAAGAAGATTCACTGAGAGAGCGGGAAGATGAAAAAGAGCAGAACATATTCGATGATAACGAGAGAGAGTACCAAGACTAGCTAGAGGGGATTGTTCGGAGTTTGCAGTTTAAACAATAAGGAACTTAGGTGGAGAACGAAGAGAAGAAAGAAGTGAAGAATCACCAGTCATATTCTTCTTCTTCGATCCACCCCCCCGGAACCGTAATACGCCCTGAGGAATTCCTACCAGCAGACTTCCCTGTACTCAAAGTGAATTGTCTAAGTGCTCTCCCCTCTTGGCTTTGTCTCATTGTCTATTTCGTAATCATTCGATTCCGTCCGAATTAGCTCCTACTCCTTCTTCTCCTTCATCGTCGTTGGTCCTTTTGACATAAGATTCTCGGCCGCTCAAGAGACTGACTATCTCTCTCTTTATTTATACGCAATATCTTTTAGTAGCAGAGTGACTACTGATTTCTGCTCGTAGTTCCTCTCTTGTTAGTGTACTCGTGGAACTCGGTAGTGCGCTCGTGATACAGTACTTGTGCAACAGCGCTTACGGCGTGCTCGCACCTGTACTATACCAAGGCATAGGGCCTTGCTGCAGCAATGGCAACAAGGAGACAAACCGTGGTAATCTTAGCAACAGGGCTGAACGTCTCCTCATAATCCTGCCCGCCCATATTTAAGAGTGAACCTCTTTGCCACTAAGCGAGCACCGGACCCCTCCTGTCAACCCCTTTAGAAAAGCCTGATTTGGATTCGCAAGTCTTAGAGATGGGCCTGCCCAACACTTTCTTCTTATTCATTATCCATCCATCCCATTTTTTTTTATTTGTTTTTGAAATCCAATGTTTACCAATGATAATTCAAATAGTCAAAGACGCTGTTAGTCACAGAGCCTTAGACCCGATCCGCTGTAACTAACAGCGCTATTTCTGGAAGACGGAACTCCGCCCCCAGGGGGTCCTAATTCGATCAAAATTGGCTTACTTTAAATACTCCCTGATCATGAAAGGCATTTTCCTAAAGAAATTCCAACATCTAAAAAGATGATTTTGACTCAAAAAAGCAAGAACTTTTATTCATCATCTAGTTCTAGGTTCAGAGAGAAACAACTTTCCCTATTGAAAAACCACTACAAGCCACTCATTTTTAGCTCGGAGTGGCAAATTTCATTGAGTTTAAACACTTAAAAAATCTACTTTTGATTGATTGGAAGAGAGACGAATGGGTGTAGCGAAGAAAGAAAATCAGAGTGCTATTTACATATACATCGATATATATTTACATGTAAATATATATATATATATATTCTAAATTGATCTATATCAATCCTATATCTTCATATAATAGATAGTATGGTAGAAAGGTGCATCTTGTTCTTTCTTACTATCTATTGTATTGGATCTATATACCGCTGATTCAATCCAGTCCACTCATTTCATTTAAGACTTGGAATTGTAATCCCTTTCATTTCTTCAATCATTGATAAGAACTAAAAAATAACTCAAGTTTCATTCAAATGAATCATTTTTACTTAAGGTTTATACTATACTTATATTTAAAGTAAAAAAAGCAGTAGAAACTAGAATAAACAGTGCAGTAGCAAAAAATGCTCGGTACTTCCCTCATCATCTTGTTTTTTTTTTTCATTCTATATCCCCCCCAGTCTCGAATCACAAGAAGTTGGAGCGGATCTTTTTTCTTTTATTAGCATTCCCCTTCCTTGGATTGGGACGCATACATCGAGAATCCAGTGTGCAATTCATTTTGATAAGATAGATAGATTCCCCCAATTAGTCATATAGGTTACAAAAAATCGGAGCTATAAGAAGGGGTAGGTTGAATCTGAAAAGTACTCTGTCGGGGTAACTATGAAAAGTAAATTGCCTATAAAAAAAAAATTTTATGTGCTCCCGGGAAAAAAATGGCTACTCTATTCGATAGACCAGGAACAATCGAAAAAAGCCAGACCAGTACGGTATCTCTTTGAATCCTGAATATGGTGATACCCCCGATTGTACCAACCTACATATGTATCTCCCCCATCAATCGGTACTAGTTATTGTCATTTGGATTCCTCTTGACTTGATTTGTCCGATGACAAATACGAAACGAAAGAAGGATCCTCCTGCTGGGAATTAGATCCTACTCTGTGTCTCCCCTCTTCGCAGAAAATGGAGAGATGAATTGATCGATTCATCGGATCCTAGGTCGGGACTGACGGGGCTCGAACCCGCAGCTTCCGCCTTGACAGGGCGGTGCTCTGACCGATTGAACTACAATCCCAGGAAAATTAGGTGTACAGCCTTCCCATTTTTTTTCTCATTGGATTTCATTTGAACCATTTAGTTTCGCCGTGTTGTAACAGAGACACGAAAGTATTTTTAAATGCAGTAAACTCAAAGTGGACTAATTCATGAATTGAATGGGCCCTTTTAACTAAGCGGTAGAGTCACGCTCTTGAAACGCCCTAAGAAATAGGCGTAAGTCATCGGTTAAAATCCGATAAAGGGCTTTTCTATTTTCCACGAAACTCCTGTCTTAGTCTTCATTTTTCAGCAGAGAATATAGATATGAAAAAAAGGGTAACCGCCTGGCGAGTAGTTTTTTTTTAAGTTTTTAAGTGGAATGTTCATTATGATGATAAGTAGTCGATTAGGAGAACTGCTATGTTACTACAGGGTATACTCTTCCTCATGTTTCATTATTCATATTTTATGTCTGGGACATAATAGATATTATATATACCAATTATGAATCGCCAAAGTCTTCCTACTTCTCCATTCCATTGTTCCAATCAGATCCGAAAAATGAGAAATCAATCAAAAGTCGGTGGACCTGAATTGAATCATGACTATATAAGCTATTCTGATATTAAGATTCGATATAGATTAAATCGTGGAAGCGGACCTTTGATTTCCTTGGACCACGTAAGAATTCGTGGTCCGATTGAATCTTCTTGTTCCTGGATGCTCCATAGAAATCCATCGCTATTCCTTTCTTCCACCGAGAAAGGTTCATTCAAAATCACAAGAGCAATTTTTATTTTCGTTATGGTAATGCAATGCAAGAGGTCTCGGAAATCAGGTTGTTTCTGATGATGAAAAGAGCTTTTTTTATGTTATGTGAAATTGATGAAAACCCGATATTGATATTTAAGGGTCGGTAATGTTAGAAGACGACTGCCGGTATCTGATGGTAAGATACCTACGGTCGGTATATCTTTGAAAGCTCAGACGGAGAGAATAAACGGACTCCTCGAGGGCTACTTAAGGCACTTTAGTGCAAACCAGAAGAACTGGAGCTGTTGGATGTTGCTCAGTGCTGCTATAACTTAACAACCAAAAAGCTCTGCGTCGAACTTCAGCCCCTTCGGGTTGGCCATGGGGCAACAGCCTCTTACGCCCCACACCATTGCGGCAGGAGGGGGCTTTTGCCCATCAGCCTACTTTGCCAAGAGGTGGCAGGAGCGCAACGACCTAGCCCAACCTACTTAGACAACCTAAAGGCTTGGCCCGGTCTGAAGGAAGAAGAAAGTAGACCTTGTAGAGAAGCGGATAGGAGAGGTAGCCTATAGACTCAAGCGATCAGCTCGGTGAAAACTCACCCCGTATTCCATGTGAGTCAGTTGACTTTGATTAGACCAGACCGACCCAAAGAGGAACGTGCCCACGAGGGCACCACCAGATGTTGTAGATGAACTTACTAAAGAAGAAGAAGAGTATATCATGGCTGACCGCACCATGGGCTAGCCCATACACCCACTGCACGAGTGGAATACTACTTAGTCAAGTAGAAGGGCCAACCTGAGAGCGAGGCAAGCCGGGAACGGGCTGAAACTTACGATTCGAAGACCAAGTCATAGACTACTGGGCGTCCCGCAGAGCGACTCTCAACGAGGACGTTGAGACTTTTCGAAAAAAAAAAGGTTTTTTGGCTTAATCCGCCTTTACTAAAGATCAAGGAGTACACTTGTACTCCGGCTAATAAGGGAAAGGTTTTTTTTTAATCCAAGTTGACTCTGATTAGATCCTTAGCGCAAGCGCTAAGTAAGCAAGCTACCTTATGTAATGTAAAAAAAACCGAGGAAAATAACGTCAAGTAGAAACGAACAAGGTCTTACGGCACGATCACTATATCTTTTCTTTTTCTTTATCTCTCCTCTATAGAAAGAGGGGATGATACGTGGCGCGGTATACCTGATCGTTTGGTCAACGAGACGTACGTAAGTCGACATAGCTCCATGTATATGTTCTTTGGAGCTAGAACCCATAAATAAGTAAAATAAAATGAAATAATGGTGAGCCTAGGGCGACGAACATGGCTCAAGGCTTTCTATACAAAGCCCTTCTCTTCTTCACTCAAAGAGGCAATGCACTCTTTGAATGGTACTTTATTTCTAAAGAATGAATCTTTTGGTTAGAAGTTATACGGACTTTATAAAAGGAAATGCCACGCTCCGCCTGTTACGAGATATGGGGCGTTCTAATCGAAGGGTCATACTTCTCGGCCCTATTACGGTAAGGCCAATGCACCAGCCAGCCGGTGTGGCTGCGAACACGCTGTGCTGTATAAGCTAAGCTGTTCACCTTGTAGACGGAGGAGATATAGAAAGTGTGCCGTGCGTAATTCATAAAATTCTATAGTAGCACCAGTATATTATTATATTTAACTTAGCCTGCCTCTCCCATGACTTTCCGGACCAACCAACCCGGATCTGCCCTCGAAAGTATCTCTGCATTTTGGGAGCAGAGCATGCAAAATCGAGCAATGGATCTTAGAAAAATTAAATTTTGAACGGCACGACTCTTTCTATTTTTGCGCTGGCATTTGAGTTGTCTCCCCTCCTCTTTCAATCGACACACTCGACGCAGATAGGCTCCGGTGGCCTCGGCTTCTGCTTCTCTCAGGCTCAGGCGGCGACAGCCCCCACCTCCACAGCATGGAAGAGCAGCTCCTTAATCCGCACTACAACCAATCTAAGTTTTCTCCAGATTGATATATGATGCTAAACCGAGACCGGGATAGAGAGAGAGGGCTGCCCCTTTGTTGGCTCTTCGAGACAAAAGCACTCATAGGAATGGTGCTAATTCCCATGTTCCTTCTAGTCTCGTTTGGTTTCGAGAGCCTCCCCCGTCCCTTACTCGTCTTTTGAAAGCCGTCATCCTGGATTTTTTTACGTATGCCGGGAAAAGTGCCTCACCTTTCTACAAAAATTATTATAAAAATTTCCTCGGGTCTCTATAAAGAGAATGAAAAGCCCGGGTAGAAGCACAAACAAAAGGAGAGAGGAAAAGTAGAAAGGGGGGAAGAAGTATAGTGCTAGTTCTTACTGAAACTTCTTTATCTAACTTTCATTTTTGAGTGGTTTCTTTGTT